ATGAAAAAAAAAACAAAATGGAATTGTAAGAAATTAATCAACATTCGCGATGTATGCATTCCTGTATTAGATCCAAGAGTTCTTTAATGTAGAACCTAAAATAAAGATAATAAGAATGAATCATCTTAAAATCGATTTGAACTAAAATAAAAATCCAAATTTTCTTTTTTTGCGTGATCGTGTTGATATCCTTTTGCTTATCATTAAAAAAAGGAAACGCTCAAATTAGAAATGCTTTTCCTGTTTTCTTCTTCGATAATGAGAGTTTTTGTTAACAAAGTTACATGAAACAGTTCTTATTTCTTTTTATTAATTTACTACAAGAGTTGCTCAAAAAATCTGTTGATTAGAAATCACGGAATTTGTAGATGTAACAGACAATGAGTCGATTTCTTTTTCTACCTCTCTTCCTTTTTTTTTCTTAGTTATATCTATATTTATAATGTACTAAATAATGTACTAAATGTAATGATTGAGGAATAAATTGAACTTATTCTTTCAATTCAATTGGTATTTTTTCTTATTTTCGTCCCTATCTTTCACAAAAAATGTAAACTTAGGTAAGTGCTTTATAAATATATGTATAAAAAAACATATTTGATTTAGCTCCTTCATGCCTACTCTAACTAGTTATTTCGGTTTTCTACTAGCAGCTTTAACCATAACCTCAGCTCTATTTATTGGTCTGAGCAAGATACGGCTTATTTGAAATAAATTGAATCAACAATTCAGAATCATAAAAAAATCTTTCTGTAGGATTTCATGTATTTTTTAAGTTCTTTATAGCTCTTTATTTTAATTTTATCGATTTTTCGCGAAATTTTGCAAATTTCGGTTATTGAGATTCATGGACAATTAGGATTAAAATTTAGGGATAGATATTACCTCCCCCCTTTCCTTTCAAAAAAATTGAAATGATTGAAGTACTTCTATTTGGAATCGTCTTAGGTTTGATTCCTATTACTTTGGCTGGATTATTCGTAACTGCATATTTACAATATAGGCGTGGTGATCAGTTGGACCTTTGATTAGTTAACAATTTTTGTTGATTGACCTCCTTTCTTTAATTTAAGCCACAGGAGGTCAATTTTCGATTTTTCTTCCATTATTTAAGTCTAATTAGAATTAATAAGAATGGAATCACGCTCTGTAGGATTTGAACCTACGACATCGGGTTTTGGAGACCCACGTTCTACCGAACTGAACTAAGAGCGCTTTCTTATCACAGACAGTAAAGAACAAAAAAGAAAAGGAATCCTTTTATAACCCAATACTACATCCTGCATGCGTATCACAGATATAGAAGTATCGAATATATAGTTCGAATTGTATATGTGTTATATGTATATATAGTATTATACACTACTATAATATGATATATATATTAATAGTCTTATATATCATACTATTCTATAGTAGTAGAATAGTATTCTAAAAATGACAGATTATATATGTCCAATTTGAATCGATTTCATCGATCTCAATGAATTCCTCTTTACTTCTCAGAGTAAAAGTAATAGGTAGGGATGACAGGATTTGAACCCGTGACATTTTGTACCCAAAACAAACGCGCTACCAAGCTGCGCTACATCCCTTTTAATTTTAATAAATAGGTTTACAGTGTTATTGTAAAGAATCCTTTTCTTTTTTTCCACATCATTATTTCTCCTATTTAGATACACAATAGATCTTGCCATTTTTTCTTTTTTTTTCATATATGATATAATATAAAAGTCGTTGGATACATATACGCTGTAAAGTAAAAAAGGCTTTTAGGGCAGCAGGAAAGATGCATTACTTTTTTAACTTAAAATAAAGGTAGAAAATCTTATCTACTGGATTGTTGTACATTTTGATTTGCTTTAGGAATTTCATAAGTGGTTTTTCTTTTTAAATACATATGCATCTGATCATCTATTATATATGTATTATTCTTATCTGTTACAATATATAAATAAAGAAAAAAAGAAGGAGGATTTTCAATGCGAGATCTAAAAACATATCTCTCCGTGGCACCGGTACTAAGTACTTTATGGTTCGGATCTTTAGCAGGTCTATTGATAGAAATCAATCGTTTTTTCCCGGATGCGTTAACATTCCCCTTTTTTTCATTCTAGTTATTGACACGGTAAGGGGGTAACGAAGATTAGAGATAGGATCCACTATCTGTGACTAATCCCCCGCCCTTTCTCCCTTTAACCTTATATTCGAAAAGGGAGAAAGAAAAAAGGATTCAACCTCAGCACAGCAAAGCTTGGGCGCAAGCTCGAATTGAAAATTCAATTAAAAAAAAAGAGTGAGAACGGAAATTAAAATGTGGGGCTAGGGCAAAAGTCTCATACACGAGACTTAAATGAAATACTGTGCTGGGATTAGAAATATAATTAGAGGAAAAATTTCGAACTCTAAAGATAAATATTAGTCCTAACAAAAAAATAGAGTTAAAAATCATTAGATTACGTATTCTTTATTATACGGATACTGAATTCTATTTCATATTCAAATTCTTTTATATATATATATTTACGATTCCTCTATTTACTGCAACGAAATTTTTTGAAGTGTATTTCTAGTTAGCAATTTTTTTCTTTCCGCTTTGGGTCGAAAATAAAAGAGTTGCTTGAATAAAAAAGTCACACACAAAAAGGGGGTTCATGGCCAAGGGTAAAGATGTCCGAGTAAGCGTGATTTTGGAATGTACTAGTTGTGTTCGAAAGAATGTTAATAAGGAATCAAGGGGTATTTCCCGATATATTACTCAAAAGAATCGACGTAACACGCCCAGTCGATTGGAATTGAGAAAATTCTGTCCCTATTGTTACAAGCATACAATTCATGGAGAGATCAAGAAATAGATCGAACCGAGAAGGACATATATTATACATATATTTCATTATATGATATGCATAAAAAAATGGATAAGAAAATGTAATAAAAAACATACATATTATTCTATGCAATAGATAAGAATTCTAATATATGGAATTCTATTAGAATTTTTTTAGAATTTTTTTTCATAAAAAAAGAAATAATATTAGAAAATATAGAATAGAAAAAAAGGATTCCGGACTAGAAGCTATATAGAATATAAATGGATAATAATATAAGCGATAAGCGCATATAAATAAACAAAAATAGAAATATCAAATATATAAATAAAGTAAAGATAACATATATAAAAATAGAAAATAAACAAATTCAAATTAAAGAAAAGAAGAAAAAAACCAAATCCTATTTCGAATTCATTTTTTTTAGATCCGACCGAAATAGGATTTTCGGTAGAATATTTTTTATATTATAAGGAATAAATAAACTAAACAAACCATGGATAAATCCAAGCGATCTTTCCTTAAACCTAAGCGGCCTTTTCGTAGGCGCTTGCCCCCGCTCCAATCGGGGGACCGAATTGATTATAGAAACATGAGTTTAATTAGTCGATTTATTAGTGAACAGGGAAAAATTTTATCTAGGCGCGTGAATAGATTGACTCTGAAACAACAACGATTAATTACTATTGCTATAAAACAAGCTCGTATTCTATCTTTGTTACCCTTTCTTAATAACGAGAAACAATTTGAAAGAGCCAAGTCGGCTGTTAGAACTACGGGTTTTCGAGGTTTTCGAACAAAAAAACAATAGGTTTACTTTTTTTATTTTATCGGACTAATTTCTATTCTATCTTCCCTTCCCGGAGTTCCTTCTCCGGGGAACTTTGTTTAAAAAATTTCGGGTGCTTCTTTCCAATCTTCTTTTTTTATGATCTCATTGGAAATACTATAAAGACAATTCCTATTTAATATAGCTATTTGTGCAAGTATTTTACGATTAAGAATCAACTGCCTCTTGTACAGGTCATGTATAAAATGACTATAACTATAGTATATGTCCTTTTCTGTTTCGCGAATTGCTGCGTTTATCCGAGTAATCCACAACCGACGAAAATCTCTCTTTTTCTTATCTCTATCTCGATGAGCCGAAAACAAAGCTCTTATTTTCTGTTGAGTAATAATACGAATAGGTTTTGAATGAGCCCCTCGAAAGCTTGATACAAATAAACGCATTTTTTTTCTCCGTCTCCGAGCTATATATCCTCGTCTAACTCTGGTCATTGAATAAATGAAACTTTGCTAAATAACTAATTGATTTTCTTTCTCTTTGAGTTATTTCTTCTTTCCTCACTGGTAATAACAAAACGGATTTTTCCAATGTATAAAAAGAATTCCAATGGCTTTTGCTACTATAACCTTCCCGACCACGATTTTTTCTTTTTTTCGAGGCATTTCGCCTCAACTCCAAATGAAATAAGAAATTGGATTGATACTACAAAAAGAAAAGCGTAGTAAATCTAGATGAATAAAGAAATAGTGGGTTCCTTCGTTTCTATGGTTACTTCTTAAACGGTGAGGTCCTCTCTATACACCGGAGCCCTTTACTTCGTTTAGTCAACGTTATTGGTAACTTGTACAATTCAAAATCTTTGGCTCTACCCATGAATTATCCAGTAATAGGTCTTTCACAACGAGATCCGCCTATACAGTAACGGTATTTAGTTTTGAAGGTTAGCTGGATAGCTGACCCTGTTAGTCCGTTTTGCAAAAATGGGCGCATAATCTTTTTTCTTTAAAAATAGTACTTTCCCGCTTAATGTATAGCATTTGCTACCAATGGGAACTTGCTTCTCATTTTAAATCGAGCTAATTAGGGTTACACCAAGGGAAACCATAAATTTCAAACGCAATAGATGGATATGGTAGATCTTTTTTTTCGATAGTGACCAGAGTTCTTCCATTTTATCCTATTCACAGGTAATGATCATTGATACTGGAAATTTTTTTCTGTTGTTAGCCCAGCTCATAATTTGAACGAGTCGCACATACACCCTAGTACATGTTCCTCGGCGCTGAGGACATCCCCGAAGAGCGGGGGATTTCGTGACGTTTCTGATTGGCTGTCTTGTGTTTCTAATAAGCTGTTTAATAGTTGGCATGCTGAATCATTTACATAAGGGACTGGTTTAGATCAATCCTAACCTGATGAGTATGAATTATTTCTAGTTATATAGAATATTACCCAGTAAAGTCAAAAGATAAAATATCAATTTGCGAATTTGACTACTTCGGCTCTTTCCATTGGTCCTTCTTTACTATTTCTACTCCTTCATGCGCTATAAGATCAATAATTCCGTGAGCTTGGGCTTCTCTTGCTGACATAAAAACATCCCTTTCCAGGTCTTCGGTTAGAACCCACAAAGGTTGGCCTGTTCTTTGTGCATAAACCTTTGTGAGTGTTTCTCGCAAAGTCAATAGTTCTTCCGCTTCCATCATACATTCGCCCGTTGATCCCTCATGAAAAGAACTAGCAGGTTGATGCATCATTACCCTGATGATATAACAAAAAGAATGTTCCTCCATCTCGCCTGATGAGGCGAAGACAAAAGATAGGGAATAACAATAAACTTGAACAACCGTACGTGCATCTTTTGCGCATTGCATACGGCTCGACAATGGAATTTACTTTTCTCTTCCATCGAATAAAAATAGAATCGATCAGATCCAGATCAGTAAATCATCCAATTACCACCCTTCTTTTCGTGAGTTCAAAATACTATGATGGCTCCGTTGCTTTATATATTCATTTCGTTCATTTCGTCTGTAATTCAGCAATCCCAAAGTTTCTTTTTGATCCGAAATAAGAAATTTTTTTTATTTTCGTACTCTCATAAATATTGTTAGGTTAGGATTAAGAGTCTTTTGGTATAAAAATATAAAAGTTTGTGACGCTGAAACGGACTCCGGATAAATCAAAAATCGGGAATACCCTTTATCTCATACTCCTCTCTCGATACATAATCTAATTTTTGAAAAAAAAAACTAACCAAATTTTGCATATCGAATTCAAAGTGCCATGCTATTTTTACTATTTTTACTTAACACTACTCATAATATATCTTGATATTTCTTGTGGTGAAGGCATAGTCTTTTTTTCTCAAATAAAAAACTCATTGGCGCCAAAGCCAAGCGTGAGGGAATGCAAAACGTTTGGTAATTTCTCCTCCGACCAGGATAAAAGATCCCATTGAAGCGGCTACTCCCATGCATATTGTATATACATCTGGTAGCACAAGTTGCATAGCATCAAAAATAGCTATTCCGGGTAATACCCATCCGCCAGGACAATTTATAAACAAATACAAATCCTGGGTCTGATCCTCTATACTGAGATATATGATAAGACCAACAAGATAATTCGAGGTCTCGGTCGTAATCTCTTGGGTTAAAAAAAGTAATCTTGCTCGATAAAGTCGGTTGATTAGGGTAAAATTGTATCCCTTAGGAACCGTACATGCACCTTTTGATGCATACGGTTCAAAAAAAATGTGAAAAAGAAAAAAATCAATGTGTAGATTACTGCCCTCTTTTTTTTATACCAGTTCTTTCTAACTTCTAATGAGGGGGGTTGTCTTCTATTTTTCAATAAATATGAGTTTTTCCTCGTTTCCTTATTTCTACTAGAAATAAAAAAGAAATATATAAAAATAGATAACTAGAAATTAGAAAAAAATAGAAATTCTATTTTATATAGAATAAAGTATATAATAAAGAAAGAAAAAAAGATAATGATAATTAAGATTAATATAGTAAATCACAGTAAAAAGATAATATAGAAGACTCCATATCGAGATACAAAATAGAACAAGGGAATCATACACAGAATATAAAATTACATATCATATAAAGTAAAATTTAATATATAACAATATGCAAATTTCAAAAAAAATCATAAAAAAAGGATAGTATGTATAAAGAAATAGTATTTGTATAGGTATAATTTTTGGAACTAACTGTTCGTTGATTTATTGTTTCATCGAGATCGGATGCAAACCGCGATGTAATTTTCTTGTTCTTGAAGGGGCCTCTTTAATTCTTTTAGGTTTATGCTCTACTCCGGGTAAAAATCTGCTCGATTTATTTTGCACATATAGGTCAAATGCGTCTAATACCGCTTATTTTTGTTTTTCTAAGATTTCGTTTTTTTTTTTTCATTTAGTTCATGCCTTTGCCAAAAAAAATAGGATATTCGACATATTGAATTCATCTAGTCTATTCGAGTGATTAAGGTTCAGATGAGTCCTATATCTATTCCATTTAGAATTTTTAAAAATAGGAAAAATTTTTCATACAAGCAATAATTATCGATATATTACCAATTGGGATTTGTTTAAACGGAGCCTGGATACTTCATGTCATTTTATTGGTTCAACCAAGCCAACCATAAATTATTCTAATTGATACTATTAGTCTGAATCCCCCTACAAATGGATCTAGTTGGACTTCGCGCTCCAAATTTTTGACGATTCAACCAATCTTTCTTGGGCGAAGGGAAGGATATCTCGATCGGGGAAGAGAACGGGGAAATCCCACATGACCCAATATATCTGACAAGTCGCACTATATGTCAACCCAAGTTGCATCTTCATCTCCCGGAATTCGAAAGGGTACTTTTGGAACACCAATAGGCATTAACTGAAAGAAAAAAGAATTAAATACTATATTTCACTTTGATATGGAAACGTAATAATGGGGCTATTCTCTTCATAATATCAACAATAAGGGTTGATATTCTTTATCATATATTCTGTCTAGAATACATTAGAAAAGGTCATAAAAGCCGATAGAATGACTCAAGGAAAATTCTTACGACTAGAGCCTTCCAATGATGAACAAATATGGCGGCATTTGCTCATAGAAAAAGGTATCAACCCCCATTGCATATTGGTACTTATCGGGTATAAAATAGATCTGTTTCTCTTTGTTCCTACAAACATAATTGTTCCATTATTACCAATAGAATAGAACAAATATTAACCCTTGCTCCGAGATAATCCACTGAACAGAACAGGGGTCCATTGATAGTCATAGTCTTTTCCAATGCAATAAAGTTACATAGTGTCTATTTTGATTTGAGAAAGGGGTATTTCCATGGGTTTGCCTTGGTATCGTGTTCATACCGTTGTATTGAATGATCCTGGTCGGTTGATTTCTGTCCATATAATGCATACGGCCCTGGTTGCTGGTTGGGCCGGTTCGATGGCTCTATATGAATTAGCAGTTTTTGATCCCTCTGATCCCGTTCTTGATCCAATGTGGAGACAGGGTATGTTCGTTATACCCTTTATGACTCGTTTAGGAATAACCAATTCTTGGGGCGGTTGGAGTATTACAGGGGGGGCGGTAACGGATCCCGGTATTTGGAGTTATGAAGGTGTGGCCGGGGCACATATTGGGTTTTCTGGCTTGTGCTTTTTGGCAGCTATTTGGCATTGGGTATATTGGGATCTAGAAATTTTTTCTGATGAACGTACCGGAAAACCTTCATTAGATTTGCCTAAGATTTTTGGAATTCATTTATTTCTTTCCGGGGTGGCTTGTTTTGGTTTTGGCGCATTTCATGTAACAGGCTTGTATGGTCCTGGAATATGGGTGTCTGATCCTTATGGACTAACTGGAAAAGTCCAGTCAGTAAATCCCGCATGGGGCGTAGAAGGTTTTGATCCTTTTGTTCCAGGGGGGATAGCCTCTCATCATATTGCAGCAGGGACATTGGGCATATTAGCGGGATTATTCCATCTTAGTGTCCGCCCGCCCCAACGTCTATACAAAGGATTACGTATGGGTAATATTGAAACCGTACTTTCCAGCAGTATCGCTGCTGTCTTTTTTGCAGCTTTTGTAGTTGCCGGAACTATGTGGTATGGTTCAGCAACTACTCCGATCGAATTATTCGGTCCCACTCGTTATCAATGGGATCAGGGATACTTTCAGCAAGAAATATATCGAAGAATTAGCGCTGGGCTGGCCGAAAATCAAAGTTTATCAGAAGCTTGGTCGAAAATTCCTGAGAAATTAGCCTTTTATGATTACATTGGAAATAATCCGGCAAAGGGAGGATTATTCAGGGCAGGTTCAATGGACAATGGGGATGGAATAGCTGTTGGATGGTTAGGCCACCCAATATTTAGAGATAAAGAAGGACGTGAGCTATTTGTACGTCGTATGCCTACTTTTTTTGAAACATTTCCAGTCGTTTTGATAGACGGAGATGGAATTGTTAGAGCCGATGTTCCTTTTAGAAGAGCAGAATCGAAATATAGCGTCGAACAAGTAGGTGTAACTGTTGAGTTCTATGGTGGCGAACTCAATGGAGTCAGTTATAGTGATCCTGCTACTGTGAAAAAATATGCTAGACGTGCTCAATTGGGTGAAATTTTTGAATTAGATCGTGCTACTTTGAAATCGGATGGTGTTTTTCGTAGTAGTCCAAGGGGTTGGTTTACTTTTGGACATGCTTCCTTTGCGCTGCTCTTCTTCTTCGGACATATTTGGCATGGGGCTAGAACCTTGTTCAGAGATGTTTTTGCTGGTATTGATCCAGATTTAGATTCTCAAGTAGAATTTGGAGCATTCCAAAAACTAGGAGATCCAACTACAAGAAGACAAGCAGTCTGATACATTAAATCAAGATTTCTCTGATCCCTAATGTCAAATCAAATCACAAAAAGAGAGACGAAAAATATGAAAGCAATAATCATTTGACTCTTTCTTTATCAGGGAAATAATCCCCAATAAACAGGTATGGAAGCTATAATTGTAAACCACAATCGAATCTATGGAAGCATTGGTTTATACATTTCTATTAGTCTCGACTCTAGGGATAATTTTTTTCGCTATATTTTTTCGAGAACCGCCTAAAGTTCCAACTAAGAAATGATTTTTCATTATCTCCGTTGAAGTAATGAGCCTCCCAATATGCATTCAATATTGGGAGGCTCATTACTTCAACTAGTCCCCGTGTTCCTCGAACGGATCTCTTAGTTGTTGAGAGGGTTGCCCAAAAGCGGTATATAGGGCATACCCGGTAAAACTTACAAGTAAACCAGATAGAAAGATGGCGACTAGGGTTGCTGTTTCCATTCTTAGATGAATTCAAGACCGCAATGGATCTCTGATAAGATCCTTTATTTACAGGGGAATGGTATACAAAGTCAACAGATCTCAATAAATACAATCGGATTTATGGCTACACAAACCGTTGATAGTAGTTCTAGATCTCGTCCAAGACAAACTACGGTAGGGGCTTTATTGAAACCGTTGAATTCGGAATATGGTAAAGTAGCTCCTGGGTGGGGAACTACTCCTTTGATGGGTATCGCAATGGCTTTATTTGCAGTATTCTTATCTATTATTTTAGAGATTTATAATTCTTCCGTTTTACTGGATGGAATTTTAATGAATTAAATCCACAAGAACTAGTAAGTTCGAGTTTTTCAATACAAAGTTAAATTTCAAGTTTCTGATTTATAACACCCTTGGTAGTTCGATCGCGGAATTTCTTTCTGTATTTCCGGAATATGAGTGTGTGACTTGTTATAATTGATCCTATTGATAATACAGAGAATGGTTCTGTCATCTTATCTTTATCAAGGCGGTTCTACCTCGTCGGATACTCATCCTAGTATCTGGAGCACGGAATATTATGAAATAGATACAGAATTGAACTATGATTCATACTGAATATTCAGACCTTGTGACCGGATTCTAACTACAAAATTTTCAACGAATTAGATTATAAATTGAAAGATTTTTCTTTCTGTTTATGCTTAGTTTGACTAATAAGGTAAATTCTTTCGTATTTTGAGTCATTATACCTAATTGATTGAATAAGTGATGATCCGATAGTTCTTACTCAGGGAATCTTTGGGCTTGGGGTTTTTATTGAATCATCGTGGTTCTAGTATGAATCTGGGGTTTCAATTAATTTATAGGGTCTTAACAAGAGAAATTCCTATCAATGAGAAAAAACAATAGTCAAAGCCGGATTACACACAACTAACAAATCAAAGAACAAATAGGGAAAGAGAAGATTCAAGAGGCCTGTAGTAATAATAAAGAAAAAAAGGAAGAGCCGACTTGATATTTTGGCATTATCACCACAAAGAAGAACTTTCGTTTTTTTAATGCTTCGTATCTGAACTTCCGAGAAGATTAGATGAAATCGGAAGATCTATTCCATATGCGCTGGGAGCAGTATTTGTGTGTTTCTGCTTGAGCTGTACGAGATCAAATTCTCATATACGGTTCTCAGAGGGGGAGTCCCCCCGGTTTACCTATCTCAATAAAGTCTACGATTGGTTCGAAGAACGTCTCGAGATTCAGGCGATTGCAGATGATATAACTAGTAAATATGTTCCTCCTCATGTCAACATATTTTATTGTCTAGGCGGAATTACCCTTACTTGTTTTTTAGTACAAGTAGCTACGGGGTTTGCTATGACTTTTTATTATCGTCCAACTGTTACTGACGCGTTTGCTTCTGTTCAATACATAATGACTGAAGCAAATTTTGGTTGGTTAATCCGATCAGTTCATCGGTGGTCGGCAAGCATGATGGTTCTAATGATGATACTGCATGTATTTCGTGTGTATCTCACCGGTGGATTTAAAAAACCTCGAGAATTGACTTGGGTTACAGGTGTAGTTCTGGCTGTATTGACCGCGTCTTTTGGTGTGACCGGTTATTCCTTACCTTGGGATCAAATTGGTTATTGGGCGGTCAAAATTGTAACAGGGGTTCCTGAAGCTATTCCTATAGTAGGATCGCCTTTGGTAGAGTTATTACGCGGAAGTACTAGTGTGGGACAATCCACTTTGACTCGTTTTTATAGTTTACACACTTTTGTATTGCCTCTCCTTACTGCTGTATTTATGTTAATGCACTTCTTAATGATACGTAAACAGGGTATTTCGGGTCCCTTATAGAGAAGATAGATCATAGATCTTTGTAATCAACCATTTACACTTGGGGAAGGAACAATAGTATTTCATTGCTACAAATGTGTCTTATTAATATGAATAAGACATGTTTTTGGACATTCTCTTTCCTTCAACCCCACAATATTGTAATATTGTATTCTGTTATTTAACAGAACACGACGAGTTGAAGGGAATTCTTCGAAAGGAAAATGGATTATGGGAGTGTGTGACTTGAACTATTGATTAGGCCGTGCAGATATATGCCCCTTTCTGCCACATTGAAATTCACAAACCAATGTGTCTTTGTTCTAACCACCGTATAAGCTATATACAGACGATAGGCTGGTTCGCTTGAATAGAATTCTTTCTATGATCAGCCCCGAATCATGTCATGCATGAACAGGCTCCGTAAGATCCAGTCGAATCAATGATTTGGCAGAATCCAGATTGCATTTTATTTATTTCGTAATTAAATTAATGTTTTGTTTTAATAGTATGCAAATGCATTCATTTCCTCTGCATCGACGCGACCTATAAGACTATCGGAGTGAAACAAGGCATCTAAAGAAGACTAGAGGCTATATGTTAGTTAGTAACAAGTAAACCCTTTGCTTTGTATGTAAAAAGTTTCACAGTTTTTTGAGAGAAACATCAATCGCAAAGTCGAAGACGACCCAGAAAGCATTTGAG